TAATTGGCTTTTACTTATATTATACTTATTATACTTACATATATATATAATATACCCTTTCATATATATATAATATACCCTTTTTCTTTTTTTTTTTCTTTTTTCGTTAACCTCTAGGCAAGAAAGAACAGAACATAATAAGGCGTCCTCCGATTGTTTCATAGAGACAATAAAGAGACGTTAAGGATTAGATCAAAATCAAATGGGAAAGAAATAGGGTAGGGGCTAGGTAGTGATCTACCTTTCTTCTATTTTTTTAGACTTACTTAATGAATGTCAACAAAATAAAGAATCTCTTTTTCTTATTTCTAGATATTAATTTAATACTATTTCTTTGATACTTCCAAGGGAAGGGGGTCTCCGCATTTTTTGCTTGTGCTTAATCTTTTCTGATTATACTAGACCCCTTCCTTATAAGTTATAGTTAAATTTATTGGATTGTTTCATCAACGATCTTAGGTCAGAATTTTTGACTCTGCGCCAGTGATTCCACTATTATTTATTAGTGAACAATAATTAAAGAATTCCGTCATAGAGATAGGGGACATAATTCACATGGATATAGTAAATCTCGCTTGGGCTGCTTTAATGGTAGTCTTTACATTTTCCCTTTCACTCGTAGTATGGGGAAGAAGTGGACTCTAGAAGTATTACTAATTGTAATTGAGTTTAGGAATTAAACTTTATCCATTTTTTTTTTTTATAAATCGTTCAGTTCTGAAAAGCTTTTTTTAGTTGAAATTTCACTATTTCAACACTATTTCAATTTAAAATTCAATTTTTAAATTGAAATAGAACTAAAAAAATATCTGCATTTCAAAAATTTCTTGGGTTTTAGTGTAGTAATATAGTTTATGAATAATATATATGAAGAATACTTTTTCAATCAAACAAATATTTCAATTATTTCCGTGTTTGTATTTCGAAAGTAAAAAGAATAAAAAATTGATCAAGAATTCAGTTGGAATAAATTGACTACCATTTTTATTTCTTTTTTATTATTCAAAGAGAAAATAGTTCTGTTATTATATTACGTAGATACAAATTTTCTATCGGAAACAACACAGACATAGTAGTTCTCTAACGAGATACTACTACACAGACTAAAATAGTGTCTTGGGCGAGTCACATATTGCGCACTTCCCGTTTGTTTTAATATTTTGCCAATTTTATTTATGTTGTATTTGTTTAATTGAACTAACTGTTCAAACGTTAAAAGAGGTTTACTAATCTTTTTTTCGAAATCCGAAGGAGTTTCCATAGATCATCTGTCAACTGAGCGATCAACGACTTCTTTGTCAGAATGTTAGTAAAAAGATTCTTTTTTTTCTTTTATTATATATTATACCCATCAAAGAGGACCTTGATTCTTTTGATCAGGATTCCTATTGAAAATAATCAGCAATACAGGAATTAGATTAGATTCGTACAGTCGTTTTTCTATTATTGCAAATTGATTGAAATCAACACAAATTAAATACAAGACAGATGGATAAATAAAGCAAAGAAATAGGATTGGGGGGCGCTATATACATATTATCCATTACATATTATATATACCATACCAATATATAGAAATATGAAGATACTGTTGTAGATTGATCTCTATTAAATTAACCCGGATTACAATACACCTTATATACACTACAAATATACACTACAATAACAACAGTAGATAGTATGGTCGAAAGATTCGGATATTTCTTTCTACCATACTATCGTATTTCATAGAATACAGCGAATTCTAGTCTGCCTAGTTCATTTAAGACGCGAAATTTGAATCCCTTTCTTCTCCATCAATTTTTGATAAGAACTAAAAAGTCAAGTTTAATTCAAATCAATCACCTTGGCTGACTGTTTTTACGTATATTATAAGTAAAAAGGCGGTAGGAACTAGAATAAACAGTGCAGTAGCAATAAATGCGAGAATATTTACTTCCATAATCTCATTGTTTCGTTTTTCTTTAATTTGCAATAACTCGGGAGTTAATCCCATAGAGATAATAAATCTTTCGCTTGTAAATTCAACGGGATGAATTCCATCTCGATGATATCGAATCGGATCAATATCATGAATAACAATATCTGCACTATCAAATCAACTCATGGTCAAGAATTGAATAGTATAACATAGGAAAATCTTTTATCCATACCGAACTCCAAATTTTATTCCTGATCCAACCAATAATTCCTTTATTTTTTCGTTATCATTCTTTTTTATTCTTTCTTTTATCTTTTATATAACCTACTGCCTGTCCTCTTTGTCCAACCATCTGATGAAGTATCATTGAACCGCCCTTACACTTACTACTGATTCTAAACACTCCTCAATAAACAATAGAATCTAAATAAAAAAAAAACAATAAATTAAATAAAGAAATAAAGAAGAGGGATTTCCGTTGGGAATGAAATTCCAGTTACTTTTACATAGAAAATTGTACAAAAAAAATATTGCACAAAAAATCGAGAGCGGAGTTGATATATTTTTTTATTGGATCCG